GCCAAACCAATAGGATGAACAAAAGGAGTTCTGTATCATGAAGTTTTACTTTGTACCGCGCATATTACTTAGACGGTTCTAGTCTAGAAAGTTATGTAGGTAGGAATGAAGAAATCGAACCAGATTCTATTTATTTGTATCTGAACTTAATCTTGTCTATTTCAATTTCTCTAGATTCGACTTTGGAGTATCTCAACCAACTTATTTAACCTTTTGAACGCGTCTTTTGAATATATATGAAGTATTAACATTCTTTTTGACTTAAGGCATATGGACATAAAGATAAAAAAGATGAAATAGAATCGAATTCTTTTAGATAAAGTATCTAAAAGAATTCTACCCATCTATAAAAAAAAAATAGATGAGATCTATCTCGGCGAGATGGATAAAAGTATGTGTTATCGTCCAAACTCAAAATGAATAGGGATGCCGATTCATATCAATTAATTTATTCAAGAGAGACTCATCCAAATTAATCATGCGTCAGGAACCAGATTTGAACTGGCGACACGAGGATTTTCAGTCCTCTGCTCTACCAGCTGAGCTATCCTGACTAAGTCCCGATGTAGCATCCTCATTTTATTAGAGGGCGGGGGTCTATGTCAATTAAAAGGGCGAAAGAAGATTACAAAGTTTTATCTAGTTACTGGAATTTCTTGGATCTTAAAAAAGATGACTTTTTCTGTTTCAGTATGAGTAATGATATCGATTGTAAATCATTCAAAAGGGGATTTCTTGCTCAAAGATGTATATCTTAGATATAAGATATAATAAGACATTTCCGACCAGATCTATTTCAAAAAGAATAGGGCGAGTGTATAAGGACACTCACGCAAGGAAAGGGGGGGATAGAATGGATAAATAGTTGGGGGGGCAAATAGGCTTTTTGGGGATAGAGGGACTTGAACCCTCACGATTTTTTAAGTCGACGGATTTTCCTCTTACTCAAAATTGCATTGTTGCCAGCATTGACATGTAGAACGGGACTCTATCTTTATTCTCGTCCGATTAATCCAGTTCTTGAAAAGAGGATCTACAGACTATGGAGTGAATCTTTTGATCAATGAATATTCGATTCCACATTGAAGAAAGAATCGAATCACACCAATTCTTCCGTTTTTATAGAAAAAATACAGACTCATTTGGGTCGGCATTAATTATTTGATATAGTATTCAATACGTATGTATATCTTTCATCCTTTCTGATTTTTCGATGGAAAGATTTCTCTACCAACGCGGCCAACTCCATTTGTTAGAACAGCTTCCGTCGAGTCTCTGCACCTATCCTTGTTTTCGTTTTCTCAACCTGAAAATAGGATTTGGCTCAGGATTGCCCTTTTTCTTAATTCCGGGGTTTCTCTGAATTTGAAAGTCATCACTTAGTAGGTTTCCTTACCAAGGCTCAATCCAATTAAGTCCGTAGCGTCTACCGATTTCGCCATATCCCCTTCCTTTTGTGTTAAGATTAGGATTTCATTGCGTTATGATGTCGTTCCCTTTTTCTTTCATTTCTACTGGAACCTTTGAATTCATTAGATATTAGATACCGATTCCTATTTCGAAGAAGCATTTTTCCTCTTTGATTTCTTACCTGTCTTCTCCTATCTTCTATAGGAGACCCTATTTGGCCAATTTGGCCAATCAAATTGGATTTTATCATTTCTGGATCCGTAATTCAATATAGATTAATAGATATCCTATATATATCTACATATATCTACCTGTCGCCCCTCTCATGCAATTTTGAATACTTGAACGGTCTCTTTTTTTGTTGTCTTAATTTCCGCCTTTACTACTTTATTACTACTTTATTCATTTTATGAATGGAATGAAAGCGGAGGAATGTCTCATCAGTTCGAACTAATCATCCCTAATGATATGGAATCTAATAATATAGAAAATATAGAAGTGTAATAAAAAGAATTTCAAATGTCATTTGAATTCAAATTAAAAAATGACAATTTAACTATCTAACTAACTAACTAAAATCAAAATATTTACTATCGAATCTAATAAGATTTAGAATTTACTAAAAAAATATCGAATTTAATAATATTCGAATTGTAAATTGTATTAGTGATTTGTGATAAAAAATACAAATTTTATATCGCTATATTAATAGTTATGTTCTATAATATTCAATATTTTTTTTTAATTGTATATTTTATTGTTTTCTATTCATATCGAGTCTGAATAGATAAGACATAATAGTGAATACTTAAGATTAAGATTCCAATATTTTATTGAATTAGTATGCACATAAAATTGATGTTATGTGAGCCCGCTTAGCTCAGAGGTTAGAGCATCGCATTTGTAATGCGATGGTCATCGGTTCGATTCCGATAGCCGGCTTTTTCCTATTTATTCCAATTTTTACATAATTGAGAATGTCTTTTTGAAATCAAAGAATATTAAAGAATATTAAATATTTTTCAATTTCTTAAATTAAAATTATAAGAACTTACCACTATGTCAGTAAAGGAATCCCTTTTCTATAATA